TATTTAATTATGAAAGTTAGCTGGGTAGCTGACCCTTGTAGTCCGTTCTTGACCGAGTGGGAACTTCATTTTTATGTTTTTAAATTAAATAAGATTTCTTCCGCTTAATGGATAACCATTTGCTACCAATGGAGAATTGCTTATCATCTTAAATTCAGGTGATTAGATTTGTACCAACGGAAACCATAAACTTTAATACACAATATAAGCGATCAATTTGCTTATTTTTAGATAGTGAAGGGCGTTCCTTTTTCTATTCTATCCTATTCATAGGTACTGATCATTCATACTGGAAAGCGTTTTTCTTTCTTTTTTTGTGCCAGCTTATGATCTAAACGAGTCGCACATACACCCTAGTACATGTTCCTCGACGCTGAGGACATCCCCCAAGAGCAGGGGATTTCGTGACATTTCGAATTGGCTGTCTTGTATTTCTAATAAGTTGTTTAATAGTTGGCATGTTGAATCATATCATATACATAATGGGCTGGTTTAGATTGATCCTAACCGGATGATTATGAATTTTTTCTATTTAATAGAATAGTAAACTCAGAGATAAAATCTAAAATCACGGATTTGAACAAAATCCATCTTTTTTTCATTCAACTGCTACAAGATCAATAATTCCATAAGCTTGGGCTTCTGTTGCTGACATAAAAACGTCTCTTTCTAAGTCTTCAGATACAACCCATAATGGTTTGCCCGTCCTTTGTGCATAAACCCTTGTGATGGTTTCGCGTATTTTCAGCAGCTCTTCCGCTTCCAGGATAAATTCTCCCGTTTGCGCCTCATAAAAAGAAGCAGCAGGTTGATGGATCATTACCCTGATGATACAAGGGTTTTCTATCTGGTGTGATGAAACGAACAGAAAAGAAAGATAAAGAATAATAGGAAAAAAGATAGAATTATATAACCGTACGGGCATCATCTTTTGTGCATTGCATACGGCTCTAGAATCAAATTGACCCTTTTACCCTCCATTGAAGATTGAAGAAAGATAAAAATAGAATTTATCAGCCCCAGATGGGTAAATGATCAAATTGCCACCCTTCCTTTCGTAGGAGTTCAAAAATGCTATAAAAAATACTATGATGGCTCCGTTGCTTTCTATTTTAAAATGGATTATTTTTTATATCTTTGATTGAGCAATCCCAAAGTTTCTTTTTTTTATCCAAAAAATCTTTTTTCGCGCTCTTTTTTATAACAAAAATAGTGTTTAAGAGCCCTTCGGTGTGAAAACAAAAAAGTTTGTGACGCTGGATTCGACTTCCGATAGATAATTGAAAATCGGAAATCCCTGTTATCTCATACTACTCTCTCGATACATAATCGAATCTTTTGGAAAAAAGACAATACAAAAAATTTTTCATATCGAATTCGAAGTGCCATGCTATTATTACTTAATATTCATATGGCGAAGGCATAGTTCTCTTTTTTTTCTCAAATAAAAAAACCTCATTGGCGCCAAGCGTGAGGGAATGCTAGACGTTTGGTAAGTTCTCCTGCAGCTAGGAGAAAGGATCCCATTGACGCAGCTAAGCCCATGCATACCGTATGGACTTCTGGTCGCACAAATTGCATAGTATCATAAATCGCTAATCCGGCTATTACCCATCCGCCAGGAGAGTTTATAAACAAATACAGATCCTTAGTATCATCTTCGATACTGAGATATACCATAAGACCAATAAGTTGATTCGAGATCTCGCTATTAACGTCTTGGCCTAAAAAGAGTAATCTTTCTCGATAAAGTCGGTTGATTAGGGTAAAATTGTATCCCTTAAGAACCGTACGCGCACCTTTTGATGCATACGGTTCAAAGAAGATTGCGAAAAAAAAAGAATCAATGTCTAGATTCCAGTCCTGTTTATTTTTGACTATTCTTTTTTTTTTTTATAGCAGGTTTTTTCTCGAAAGGACTTTTTCTTCGATTTTTTAATAAAGACGCGTTTTGGACTTTTTTTTCTTCCTTAGAATAGAAAAAGTCACTAAATTAATCGAATTAACTTCTCATTGATGTATTATTTCATCAAGATTCAATCCAAACCACGATGGTATTTTCTTGTTCATGAATAGGTCTCTTTCATCTTTTTAGGTTTCTGCTCTACTCCGGGTAAAGATCTGCCCGATATTGATTTGCACATATAGGACAAATCTTCTGAATCACCATTTCTTTTTTATGACTTTTTTCAATTAATTTCAAATCTTTCACCAAGTATTTAGCTTGAGATTCCCTCGTTTCACAAATAGGATATCTTTACAAATAACAAAGAGGAATCCTTTTTCATACGCGCAGTAATCGTAGATATATTACCAATTGGGTTTTTTATAAACAGAGCCTGGATTTTTCATTTTTTTAGTCCAACCAAAACCAACCATAAATTATTCTAATTGATATATAGTACTATGAATCCCCACAAACAATGGATCTAATTGCATGCACTTCACGCTCCAATTTTTTGATGATTCCATTTTTATTTCTTGGGCGAAACAGAGGATATCTCGATCGGGGAAGAGAACGGGGAAATCCCATATGACCCCATATTTCTGACAAGTCGCACTATACGTCAACCCAAGATGCATCTTCCTCTCCAGGAATTCGGAAAGGTACTTTTGGAACACCAATAGGCATGGATTAAAAGAAAAAAGAACTAAATACTCTATTTCACTTTGATATGAAAACGTAACAATAGGGTTTTATTGTCTTTATAATATTGGCTTTATCATAATTAATTTTATCCATAGATTAGAAAAATTCAAAAATAAAGACAAAATAAATAAAGGAATTTTTTGACGAATAAGTTCTTTTGAAGATAAATTAAGGATGGACGCGTTTACTCATTGAAAATGGTATCAACCCCCCGTTGCGTATTGGTACTTATCGAGTATAGAATAAACCTGCTTCTCTTTGTTCCTACGAACAGAATTGTTCAATTATTATGAACAGAATAGAATAAATATTAACCTAACGCTTCCCTTGTTAGGAAATAATCCCTTGAACAAGGGAGGTCCATAGGATAGTCATAGTATAGTCTTTTCCAATGCAATAAAGTTACGCAGTGTCCATTTTTATTTGCGATAAGGGGTATTTTCCATGGGTTTGCCTTGGTATCGTGTTCATACCGTTGTATTGAATGATCCCGGCCGGTTGCTTTCCGTTCATATAATGCATACAGCTCTGGTTGCTGGTTGGGCGGGCTCGATGGCTCTGTATGAATTAGCAGTTTTTGATCCTTCTGACCCTGTTCTTGATCCAATGTGGAGACAGGGTATGTTCGTTATACCCTTCATGACTCGTTTAGGAATAACCAACTCATGGGGAGGTTGGAGTATCACAGGAGGGACTGTAACGAATCCGGGGATTTGGAGTTACGAAGGTGTGGCAGGGGCACATATTTTATTTTCTGGCTTATGCTTTTTGGCAGCTATCTGGCATTGGGTTTATTGGGATCTAGAAATATTTTGTGATGAACGTACAGGAAAACCTTCTTTGGATTTGCCCAAGATCTTTGGAATTCATTTATTTCTATCCGGGGTGGCTTGCTTTGGTTTTGGTGCATTTCATGTAACAGGCTTGTATGGTCCTGGAATATGGGTGTCCGATCCTTATGGACTAACGGGAAAAGTACAACCTGTAAATCCATCATGGGGCGTGGAAGGTTTTGATCCTTTTGTTCCGGGAGGAATAGCTTCTCATCATATTGCAGCGGGTACATTGGGAATATTAGCGGGTCTATTCCATCTTAGTGTCCGACCACCGCAACGTCTCTATAAAGGATTGCGTATGGGAAATATTGAAACCGTACTCTCCAGTAGTATCGCGGCTGTCTTTTTTGCAGCTTTTGTTGTTGCTGGAACTATGTGGTATGGTTCAGCAACTACCCCTGTCGAATTATTTGGTCCCACTCGTTATCAATGGGATCAGGGGTACTTCCAGCAAGAGATATATCGAAGAGTTAGTGCTGGGCTAGCAGAAAATCAAAGTTTATCAGAAGCCTGGTCTAAAATTCCTGAAAAATTAGCCTTTTATGATTATATCGGAAATAATCCGGCAAAAGGAGGGTTATTCAGGGCAGGTTCAATGGATAACGGAGATGGAATAGCGGTTGGATGGTTAGGACACCCTATCTTTCGAGATAAAGAGGGGCGTGAGCTTTTTGTACGTCGTATGCCTACTTTTTTTGAAACATTTCCAGTCGTTTTGGTAGACGGCGATGGAATTGTTAGAGCTGATGTTCCTTTTAGAAGGGCAGAATCTAAGTATAGTGTTGAACAAGTAGGTGTAACCGTTGAGTTCTATGGCGGCGAACTCAATGGAGTCAGTTATAGTGACCCTGCTGCTGTAAAAAAATATGCTAGACGCGCTCAATTGGGTGAAATTTTTGAATTAGATCGCGCAACTTTGAAATCCGATGGTGTTTTTCGTAGCAGTCCAAGGGGGTGGTTTACTTTTGGGCATGCTTCGTTTGCTTTGCTCTTCTTCTTCGGACACATTTGGCATGGTGCTAGAACCTTGTTCAGAGATGTTTTTGCTGGTATTGACCCAGATTTGGATGCTCAAGTAGAGTTTGGAGCATTCCAAAAACTTGGGGATCCAACTACAAGAAGACAGGTAGTCTGATACAAAACTGCTTTGGTATCTTTCAGCTTTATTTTATTTTTGAAGCGAATTTGACATAGAGTACGAGAGTGGATTTGAATCAACGCTTTTTAGGCTCTTGCTCTTTCGAGATTATTCCCAAAAAGAAAAATAAAAAATAAACAGGTATGGAAGCTATAATTGTAAACCAGGATCGAATCTATGGAAGCATTGGTTTATACATTCCTTTTAGTCTCGACTCTAGGGATAATTTTTTTCGCTATCTTTTTTAGAGAACCACCTAAAGTTCCAACTAAAAAGTGAAATTATTTTTCATTATCTCAATTGAAGTAACGAGCCTCCCCATGTTGGGAGGCTCGTTACTTCAATTAGTCCCCATGTTCCTCGAATGGATCTCTTA